TTACTGAATCACATGAAATTTTACTCAACTCCATATCTGGAATAGAATGTATGAAATACGTATGAACGGAGAAATAAAAAGAGTTTTCTACTTAAATTTTTAAATTTAAAATTTAAATTGGAATTTTTTTTTATTGAAATTTGGAATGGATACAAATGGAAAGAAATTTATAAAACATTCCTAGAAAAAAATTTGCCACTTATACTTATTAAGTTATAGAAATTTGGAGAGAATATCAAAACAAAAAAATGATTCAATTTCTACCATTATTATGATATTACATATGTGAAGTTTCTAATATAAATAGAAATAGAAGAAGAGTTGTATTTATTAAACACGTATGCAGATATTAATATCCCTCTTCTCTTTTATTGTATTGACATTCTATATTGGGGCAACACGGGTTGTGCTCTATTAAAAGAAAATTTATTCAATTCAAAATTGAGATATTTCAATTTTCTGATAATTCCTTACTAGGCAACATATATAAATAAGATAATAGACATCTGTGTAAGAGTTCCTGCTCTGGGGTTTACATATACTCATGATTGTTGTTATAATTGAAATTGAAGGGTTTTTTAACTCAATATTGATGTATCAATTTCTATTTTCTTATGTCATTAGGAAAAGAAAATCCATTTTGAGATTCAAACCGTTCATGAATTCGCATTCCGCAGTCAATAGTTAATGGTTCAAATTTGTCATACATTTTGACTTTTGCAAATGAAAATCACATTTTATTTTTAATAGAAAGTGGGAGAAGTTGGCTATTTTGAGATACTATACGAGGGCGGATCAAATCCAATCGAAATCAAAAGAGGGGAAGAATCTCTTTTAGGAAAGAAAGGGATTAAGAAAAAAGGAACTCACGATGCAAGTCCAATAAAAAGCAGTTCAGTAATACGGGACAAATTTCACCAATTTTGTATATCGTTTTGGCGGCATGGCCGAGTGGTAAGGCGGGGGACTGCAAATCCTTTTTCCCCAGTTCAAATCCGGGTGTCGCCTGCAAAAGACTTGAAATTTATTCTTCTATTCTGCTGATATAACTCGCCGAATTCTTTCTCATCAGAAGCAGAAGAAAGGGGCTGTTGATACTTATTTGATTCGAAGCATTCGGGTGGGGATTTTCGAAAAGATTGTAAATCCTTGAATCCTAGATTCAAGGAAATATTCTAAGGGTAGAGGGGTTATCAAGACTTCGCGATTCCCTTCTACTACTAATCACCAATCGTTGTACTACTAATGTAGTGTCTAATGATTAGATCTTGAATTAGATTGGATAGCCGGATACCTGATAGGAAATCAAATTCAATTACAATTAATAGTTGTGGAAGATACTTTCTATACAACGGATTTACGAGAATCTCTGAGTGCTCAGGTATCCAATCAATATTAAATTGGCCGGATAATTCACTTTGAATTTAAATTAAAGTTTTTAATTTAAATTCAAGTTAAAGTAAGGGGTAAAAAGATAAAGAATTTCTTTTCAGCAACCCCTAATCAAGAATATACTGTCTCCCCACTTTTCACAGAGATAATCGGAAAAGGGTAGGCATTTGATCAAATAGGAAATTAGATAGTGATTTATCTTTTTACTTAATGAAGATCAACAACAAAAAAGGGCCTTATTATTACTACATGTTCCATTAGTAACATTCCCTCGAGATGTTACTACGTATTTTGCTTATCTTTCATCTTTCCTGATTCGAAATCATAAAAGAATTTTTTATAAAATGAGTTGATTTATTGGATTGGGTTATCAATAGTATTCAGTCAAAATCCTTTTTTGACTCTATGCCATCGATTCCACTATACTATTATTATTGAGGAATAATGAAATAATTCCTTCATATTTATAGAAATAAGGGGACATAATTCACATGGATATAGTAAGTCTCGCTTGGGCTGCTTTAATGGTAGTCTTTACATTTTCCCTTTCACTCGTAGTGTGGGGAAGAAGTGGACTCTAGGAGTATTACTAATTAATTAAACTGTATCAATTGGTTTCTAGATCGTTCTGCAACATGTTTTGAACTATTAAAATGAAAAATGAAAATCAAAAGATCTTTTGATTTTCATTTCGAATTCCATTGGATTCGAATAGAGTAATACATTATATGAATCATACTTTTTCAATCAAACAGATATTTCACCGATTCCCATCTTTGTATTTCGAAAGGGATCCCGATAATAGTAAATTTATTCCAACCAAATTCTTCCGAAATGTTCTATTTCAATCAACGGGTTCTTGCCAGACTTAATAGATGGGTACTGAAGAAGACCAGATTTTTTATTCACTCTTTAATGTTCAAAGAAGAAGTCGTTTTGTTAAGTTTATATGCACTTTCTATGAAAAGTGGTATAGACATAGTGGTTGTCTAATGAGATACTATACATAAGAGGATCTTCCCCCAAGCGAGTCACATATTGCACATTTACCCACTTGTTTTATAATTTTTAAAATTGTATTTATGCTTTATCGACTCCCATTTATTTCATATTATGATTTAGGCCATAAAAATCGGTGAAGTTTACTCTCTTCCTTTTCGAAATCCGAGAAGTGCCTGTGCAACTCTTGTTGATGGTTCAATCAATTACTTCTTCAGAATGCTTGCTAATGATTTTATTACTATATGCCCATATCCTTTTTCCTTCATTGATTTTATTCTTTTCTTTCGATAGATACCAAGATTCCTATTAAAAATCATAACAAGTCTAGTAATTAGAACCATAAGACATAAGAGTAAAACCATTATTTTAGATTGATCGAAAGAAATACAAATAAATGGAACAAATAAATAGAATTGGGTGCTATGTCAATTCCATATACGGAATTGATATCCACATACAAATATATGAAGATAATATTGTAGATTAATCTATATTAAGCCTCTATCTTTATTGTATATTGTAAAGTACAACTTTACCCATTATACAACTTTATACACTACAATAATTCTAATAGATAGATCGTATGATATACGATCTATCTATTAGAATACTGTCAATCATAATCCGCTTATTTCATTTAATAAATTTAAGACGCGAATTGGAATCCTTTTCATTTTTTTTCATGAATTTTTGATAAGAACTCGTAAGTCAAGTTTAATTCAAATTAATTATTTTGACTGACTGTTTTTACGTAAATTATAAGTAGAAAAGCCGTAGGAACTAGAATGAATAGTGCAGTAGCAATAAATGCAAGAATATTGACTTCCATAATCTAATCTTTTTTTTACTTCGCAATAACTCGGGATTTAATCCCATAGAGATGATAAACCCTTCGCCTGTAAATTCAATGAATGAATTACCTCTCGATGATTTTGAATCGGATCAATATCATGAATAACAATATCTGAACTATCAAATCAATTCGTCGTCGAAAATGGAATAGTATAACATAGAAAGTTCTTTTATCCATCCCGAATCCCAACTTGGATTCTTGACCCAATCCAAAACTCCTTTATTCGGTTCCGTTCTTTTTTTCTATAACCTACCTTTCACCTTTCGTGTACAATCATCTGATCAAGTATCATCAGATCGCCCTTCCACTTCCATTAGTCACGTAGTTACAAATCCAAACAAAAAATAAAAAGAAAAGAAAGAAATTATTCATTACCTTGTTAAGAGGAGTTGGATCTTTGATTGATCTGTCTTTTACTCCCCCTCCGTAGATTATTAGCGCTGGGAATATATATCAAAAGCCCGGTGTGCAATCTGAATGAAATCTATTTTTCAATTCAATTACTAATTGAGGTTACGTCAATTAGTAATTGAGGTTACGCAAAACCAGAAAGAGAAATTGTTTAATCTAAAAAAATATTCTATCGGGAGAATTTTGTTAAAGTTAAATTCATTTTTGATTGTGAATTCCATTTGTGTATGCGCGCTCCCCCCAAAAAATATAGTATTCTATTGCACGGATCGGGAACAGTCGAAAAAGAAGACTCAGTATTTCTTGGAATACTTACTATACTGCTACCAATAATTGGACTAATCCACCCACATATGTTTTTTTCCTACCAAAAGGAAATAAAAAAGAAATAAAGAACCCCCTTTTTGGTTTGGGAATGAACTTCTGCCCCCGGCCCCTTTTCATAGAAAGGGAGAGATGAATTGATTGCTGTATTTATTGGATCCGTCGGGACTGACGGGGCTCGAACCCGCAGCTTCCGCCTTGACAGGGCGGTGCTCTGACCAATTGAACTACAATCCCAGTGAAATTGAAATAAGGGATCTAGCAGAGATTTTTATTCTTTTTTATCTCCGTATCGAGTATTTCTGAAAGACAGGGGGGTTATACCCTCTCGTGATAGATTGGCAAATTGGGCGAATTATTGGGCCGAGCTGGATTTGAACCAGCGTAGACATATTGCCAACGAATTTACAGTCCGTCCCCATTAACCGCTCGGGCATCGACCCAGAAAGAATCACTTTTATACTTATTAGTAATCCACGATTAACTTACTTTCATAGTAGCCTACCCCCAGGGGAAGTCGAATCCCCGCTGCCTCCTTGAAAGAGAGGTGTCCTGAACCACTAGACGATGGGGGCCTACTTGCCCAACCGCCATCATACTATGATCATAGTATGAACAGTTTTTTGAAATTGTCAATATAATGAATGGTATGATTGGATCTGAAGGATCTTTCTGCCTTTTCTAAGTGCAGAGAATTTTGCGATTCGTCATTCATGAATCATTCATTCTAATCGCCATTCTCCACTCTATTCTATATAGAAATAAATCCAGTATAGAAATCTATATTGTTTAGTCTAATATAAAATCAAAAAAGTAGAAATAATACAAAGGGTAGTATTTTGTCAGCCAGTCGTTGGTCCAAAAAGGGGGTTAAGTTCTATTTCTTTCGCTTTCATTCTTCCACTCATTCATTGTTAAGATGAGATATTCTTATCTCATACTAAAACAGGAAATTAAGAAACGAAAAATTTATTAATAGTAAGCGAGATCCATAAATTTTGAAAATTATTTTCATTTA